AAAGCAATGAAAAAAGCTATTGAATTAACTGAACAAGCAGATACAAAAGGAATTCAAGTACAAATTGCAGGTCGTATTGACGGAAAAGAAATTGCACGTGTCGAATGGATTCGAGAGGGTAGGGTGCCCCTACAAACCATTCGAGCTAAAATTGACTATTGTTCCTATACAGTTCGAACTATCTATGGTGTATTAGGTATAAAAATTTGGATATTTCTAGACGAGGAATAATAAAGACGAGGGATAATAAACCCTTCCTTTTAACATAAAAAAAAAAAGAGAAACCCCTTCATTCTTTCATTCTTTTGCTCAAAACAATGAATTAATTATTAATTCTATAAGGTTGAATAAAAATTCGATTGACGCTTATTTTGTTTTGAGAAAATTGCTATGCTTAGTGTGTGACTCGTTGGTTTTTTAAGGTTAGGATTAAAAAAGACTAGCCCAATAGCATAGTATGAACTAATTATAGAACTAATAAAGAACTAATAACCAACTCATTACTTCGCATTATCTCGATCTAAAGAATCAGTTCAGTCAAGATATGATATATCGGTCATATCTTTGTAGCAACTGAAATTTTGTGTTTCTGCAAAAAAAAGCAATCCGATTTTAAGCTGTCAAGCAAAATAGAGAAGAAAGATGTGGATATAAATGGAAGGATGAGAGAAAGAGAGAAAATAAATATCAATGATATAGAATTTCAATATGTAAGGTCTATAAGTCATCTCATAAAAGGCAGTGTAATAAAGCATCAATACTGATTCTTCCATAACATAATTAAATGACAGATTATAGAACAAAACAAAAAAATCAAGAGCTTCGAGCCAATAAAGACTAAGAAGATTGACTCAAGAACAAATTGAATTACGAGCTCCATTGTAAAATTTGGACCTAAGCATTAATTAAGAAGCGATGGGAACGATGGAAGCTGTGAATGCAAAAGATTTTAGTGAAAAAGAAATCTTAATGATTCATTGGTGGGGATGGCGGAATGAACCGGAGATCAATTCATCTATTGTAAGAAGTCAGGAGACAAGCCGAAAATTGAAATAGAAGAGTAAATATTCGCCCGCGAAAACTTTCTTTTTTTTTTTTTTTTTGAATTGATAAATTTGGACGATAAAAATAAAAACACAAAAATTTGTTCTATTTATATTCCAAAATAACAATATGATTTCGAAACTAGAAACTAAAATCTTTAATTGTCTATTTAAACAAGATCTATAGATTACTAATAGATTCGAACTAATAGATTAGATTAGATTAGTAGATTAAATTAGATGAAATCTCAAAAAATTCCACGATTCAATTTAAATACATGTATATCTTAATAAATACATGTATATCTGAATTAGTTAATTACTTAATTAAATTAAGATTAATTTAGTTAATTACTTAATTAAATTAAGATTAATTAAGATTAAGATTCGAAATCTTTTTTATTTTTTAATTCTTTTATTCGCGAGGAGCCGGATGAGAAGAAACTCTCACGTCCGGTTCTGTAGTAGAGATGGAATTCATAACCAACCATCAACTATAACCCTAAAAGAACCAGATTCCGTAAACAACATAGAGGAAGAATGAAGGGAATATCGTATCGAGGGAATCGTATTTGTTTCGGTAAATATGCTCTTCAGGCACTTGAACCCGCTTGGATCACATCTAGACAAATAGAAGCCGGTCGGCGGGCAATGACACGAAATGCACGTCGTGGTGGAAAACTATGGGTACGTATATTTCCAGACAAACCAGTTACACTAAGGCCCGCAGAAACGCGTATGGGTTCGGGGAAAGGATCCCCCGAATATTGGGTAGCTGTTGTTAAACCAGGTCGAATACTTTATGAAATGAGCGGAGTAACAGAAAATATAGCTAGAAAGGCTATTTCAATAGCAGCATCCAAAATGCCTATACGGACTCAATTCATTATTTCGGGATAAAATAAAGGAGAAAAAGGTAGAACTAACAGAAATGAGTCTTGGGTTTGAAAAAATTGCTTATTTCTTTTTTTTTTAGACAAATAATATTTCTTTTTTTTGTCCTTTGCATTACATTAAACAAACAGATTACAAAATGATATGATTCAACCTCAGACCCATTTAAATGTAGCAGATAACAGCGGGGCTCGAGAACTGATGTGTATTCGAATCGTAGGAGCCAGCAATCGTCGATATGCTCATATTGGTGACGTTATTGTTGCTGTGATCAAAGAAGCAGTACCAAATATGCCCCTAGAAAAATCAGAAGTGGTCAGAGCTGTAATTGTGCGTACCTGTAAAGAACTCAAACGTGACAACGGTATGATAATCCGATATGATGACAATGCTGCAGTTGTTATTGATCAAGAAGGAAATCCAAAAGGAACTCGAATTTTTGGCGCGATCGCCCGGGAATTAAGACAATTTCAGTTTACTAAAATAGTTTCATTAGCTCCCGAAGTATTATAAATTAGAAAAGGGGATCATGCTATTTTATAGTGGGATAGTTGAAAAAAATG